TAATTTATAATATTAGGATACTTAGTGTCGGGTAATTTTTATAAATTTTTAGCAGGGTTTGTTAGGTTATTAAAAATTAATAAAAAATATAAAAATTGATGCATATATATATATATATATATAATGAATAGCCAATTCACATCTCAACTTGTTGGCTTATACGTTCTCGGGTCCTCCTTGGTTTAGGGGTTTGACAAGGAAAACAGGATTTACTGAGCGTAGGGGGGTAGGGGGGTTTGACGCGCGGAAACCAAAAGGGGGCATATATAATAGTATAGTTGAACAAGAGATAGGTATGTTATGCACTTGATTAAGAAGTATGTAATTCTTAAGTTATGTCTTATAATAATTCACTTATAATAAAACATGCAAGGAATATGTTCAACCTTGATTTATATTTGAATTTGCACTCTGAAATGCCAAGTGAAAAGAAACCAGAAAAAAATAACGTTATGCATATAAAAGAATGCCCGGCTTGGTGGGTAACGAGACATATGTACTACACCATTAATCAGATGCCAGATATAATTATCCGAGGGCGGAAATATTACAGTTATGTTCCTGAAATAGGAACCAGATGCCAGTAATAATTCATATTGTGCGACCCCCACAATTAGTGTCCCTGATTCTATCATGCGTGATATACCTTTATATAAACTGGTTGGTGGTCTCTTACTACATTAATATGGTTTTGTGAAATCATAGTTAAGTCATTCAAGGAAAAATTTGAGGACAAATTTTTAGGGATTAATCTATTTCCCAGGTTAAAATAATAGTATTTCTGAGTCTTAATAATATGCTTATGTAATAGCTTAGAAGTTAGTACATGCTTTATGGTTAAAATCGTTTAATGGTGATAATACATAGATATACTAATACATTGATGGAGTATTAGAGATATTATGTATTAAACCATAAAGGGATGGTTTATCCCCAGAAAATAGTTTAATTTAGAATTCTGGCTTTGGGAGCCAGGGGTGGGAGTTAAAATCTCTCTTTTCTGGGCGCTAGGGAGGAGTTTAACCTCCGATCTTCGGATTACAAGACCGATGCTTTTAGACTAAGCTACTAGGGCAAGCTCATTCTAGTGCTTTATTTTCTAGTCATCCTGCCAGGGGGATGAAAATAAGGAATAGTGCGAAATATAGCACGGACGCGATTTGTCCAATGATGATAAATGGGTGTTCTACTGGTATGCCTCCAATTCATGTTAAGATAGCTATATCTGCCACTAAGGTTCAGAACAGAAATTGGGTAATGGGACGAAATGTCAGTCCTCGTTGTTTTGAGGTATGTAGTAGTGGTACTACTATTAGTACGAGAATTGAAAATAATAGTGCAAGAACACCCCCTAATTTATTTGGAATTGATCGTAGGATGGCGTAGGCGAATAGGAAGTATCATTCTGGTTTAATATGTGGGGGTGTAACTAGTGGGTTTGCAGGGGTAAAATTTTCTGGGTCTCCTAGTAAATTAGGGGAGAATAGTGCTAGAAGTGTAAGAGCTATTAATATAATTACGAATCCGAGGAGATCTTTGTATGTAAAGTAAGGGTGGAAGGAGATTTTGTCTGCGTCTGAATTTAATCCAATTGGGTTGTTTGATCCTGTTTCGTGGAGAAATAGGAGGTGAAGGACAGTGGCGGCGGCAATAACAAATGGTAGTAAGAAGTGGAATGCGAAGAATCGTGTTAGTGTTGCGTTATCTACTGAGAAGCCGCCTCAAATTCATTGGACTAATATGTCTCCTATATAAGGTACGGCAGATAGTAGATTTGTAATTACTGTGGCACCCCAGAAGGATATTTGTCCTCATGGGAGTACATAACCGACAAAGGCTGTTATTATAACTAGTAATAAAAGGACAACGCCAATGTTTCAGGTTTCTTTGTAGAGGTAAGATCCATAATATAGGCCTCGGGCAATATGTATATAAATACAAATAAAAAAGAATGATGCTCCGTTTGCGTGTATGTTGCGAATTAGTCAACCGTAGTTTACGTCTCGGCAGATGTGGGTTACTGATGAGAATGCAGTTGAAATATCGGAGGTATAGTGTATAGCTAGGAATAGCCCGGTTAAGATTTGGGTAATTAAGCATAATCCTAGGAGGGATCCAAAGTTTCATCATGCTGAAATGTTGGATGGCGCTGGTAGGTCAACTAGTGCGTCGTTAGCAATTTTAATGAGGGGATGTGTTTTTCGTAGGCTTGCCATTAATGGTTCTTGTAGTTGAATAACAACGGTGGTTCTTCAAGTCATTGGTCTCGGTTAAAGTCTGAGCAAGAATTATGACCTATTTTATGTTTTTATTATTGATGGCTTTGGTTGTGGGTTTAGTTGCTGTTGCTTCTAATCCTACGCCTTATTTTGCTGCTTTTGGGCTAGTGGTTGCAGCTGGGGTTGGTTGTGGAGTTTTAGTTGGTCATGGAGGTTCTTTTTTATCATTAGTTCTTTTTTTAATTTATTTAGGGGGAATACTTGTGGTTTTTGCTTATTCAGCAGCTTTGGCTGCTGAGCCATTCCCGGAGGCTTGGGGTAGTCGTTCTGTATTAGGGTATGTTTTAATCTATTTACTTGGGGTTGGTTTGGTAGCGGGGATTTTTTGAGGAGGTTGATATGAAGGTTCTTGGGTTGTTGTAGATGGACTGAAAGAGTTTTCTGTTTTGCGGGGGGATATTAGTGGGGTAGCTGTTATATATTCGTCTGGTGGGGGGATGTTAGTTATTTGTGCTTGAGTATTACTTTTAACTCTGTTGGTTGTGTTGGAGCTCACTCGTGGGTTGAGTCGTGGGACTCTTCGAGCGGTTTAAAGGAGAACTGGAATAGTGGCTAAAATTAGGGTTAGGAGGAAAATGGTTAAATAAGTTTTGATTATTCCTCGTGTGATATCATTTGTAATTTTTGCTATAATTGTTTGGGTCAGTGCTAGGCCTTTTGGACCAATAGTTTCGAGCCACGTTTTGTCGAGTTGAGTAGCAGCTGATTGTCCTAAAGTCAGTTTAAGTTTTGGGAGGAGTCGGTGGGTGGTGGCAGGGAAGAATCCTAATATGTTGGAGAAGTGGTGTGTGGGTAGTATTGGGGTAATTTTTACTTGTTTACTGGTTATATTAGCTAAGTCTATGGCTACTAGTAGACCTGTAATGGTTACTAGCAGGGCTGCTATCTTAAGAGTGGCTGGTATTGTTATGGTTGGTGTTTTTATTGGAAGGAAATTATGTGTAATAATAAATCCTGCAATAATACTTCCTCAGGCGAGTCGTTTAATGGAGTTAATTACTAGCGGGTTATTTTCATTGATGGGGGATAGGGGCAGGAATCGTGGAGTTCCTATAATCACGAAATATACTAAGCGAAAGCTGTAAACTGCGGTGAATGATGTGGCGATTAGTGTAAGGATTAGGGCTCAGGCGTTTAGGTAAGAGGTGTTCAGGGCTTCAATAATTGCATCTTTTGAAAAGAATCCTGCTAGGAATGGAGTTCCAGTTAAGGCTAGGCTGCCAATTGTAAAATAAGTTGATGTGGCTGGTATAATGTTGAATAGACCTCCTATTTTTCGGATGTCTTGTTCATCGTTTAGGCTATGAATAATTGATCCCGAGCATAGAAATAGTATGGCCTTGAAGAAAGCGTGTGTGCAGATGTGAAGGAATGCTAGTTGTGGTTGATTTAACCCAATTGTAACTATTATTAATCCTAGTTGGCTTGATGTTGAGAAAGCTACAATTTTTTTGATATCATTTTGGGTTAAGGCGCAGGTGGCTGTGAATAATGAGGTTAGTGCTCCTAAGCAGAGGCAAATTGTTAACACTAGTTGGTTATTTTCTATAAGTGGGTGGAGGCGGATTAGTAGGAAAATCCCTGCAACAACCATGGTGCTTGAGTGGAGTAGGGCGGATACTGGCGTAGGGCCCTCCATGGCGGACGGGAGTCATGGATGGAGGCCAAATTGGGCTGATTTACCTGTGGCTGCTAGGGCGAGCCCTATTAGAGGAATTGTTATATCAAAGTCTTTTGACAAGGTAAAAATTTGTTGAATTTCTCAGGAGTTAAAATTTATTGCGAGTCAAGCTATGGTTATAATTAGTCCAATATCTCCTACTCGGTTGTAGATGACAGCTTGGAGGGCTGCTGTGTTGGCATCTGCTCGTCCGTGTCATCACCCGATGAGTAAAAATGATATAATTCCTACTCCTTCTCAGCCAATAAATAGTTGAAATATGTTGTTAGCTGTTACGAGAATAATTATGGCTACTAGAAATGTAAGTAAATATTTGAAGAAACGATTAATATTGGGGTCAGAGTGTATATATCATAGTGCGAATTCTAGGATAGACCAGGTGACATATAAGGCGATTGGGACGAAAATTAGCGAGTAGTGATCAAATTTAAAGCTGATATTAATGTCGAATGTTTGGGTGTTCATTCAGTGTCAGTTTGTGATAATGCCTTCTGTTTTTAGGTTAAGGAAAATTATAAGTGGGAGGAGACTGATAAAGAATGCGGAGCTAACAGCGGTTTTGGTTATTTCTGCTATTTTGGAGTTTTGTTGGTCGGGGTTGAGTGTAGTAAATAGTGGATATAATAGAACAAAAAAGATTAGGAGGAGTGATGAGTGTATAATTAATGCCATTTTAGCTTCCACTTGGATTTGCACCAAGAGTTTTTGGTTCCTAAGACCAATGGATGAACTGTTATCCTTTGAAAGCGCAAGGAAGCCATGGATTTTAACCTTGGTAGATAAGGATTAGCAGTACTTACTATTTTCTGTTCTTCCTTGGTGAGTAAGGGGATTTTAACCCCTATCTTTAGAATCACAATCTAATATTTTGGTTAAACTATACTTACAGTAGCATCATCCTCATATGAGTTCTGGTTTTGTTACTAGGAGGATAACTGGGATTAGATGTAAGGTTGTTAGTAGGTGTTCTCGAGTGTGAAATGGTTGGAGTCCTGTAATATGGTTTGGTGCTGGACCTCGTTGTGATATAAGGAATATGTATAGGGAGTAGCCAGCTGTAATTAATGTGCCTAGTCCTGTAAGTAAGATTGTTCATGGGGATCAATTAAATAAGGTTGTAATAATTATGATTTCTCCTATTAAATTAGGTAGGGGTGGAAGTGCTAAGTTGGCGAGATTAGCGATAAATCATCAAACTGCGGTTAATGGAAAGATTACTTGTAGTCCTCGGGCAAGAATTATTGTTCGGCTGTGTGTTCGTTCATATGCTGTGTTGGCTAGGCAAAATAATGCTGAGGATACTAATCCATGGGCAATTATTAGGATAATTGCTCCTGAGAACCCTCATGGTGTTTGGATTAAAATTCCTCCTGCTACTAATCCTATATGACTTACGGATGAGTAGGCAATTAGTGATTTTAGGTCTGTCTGTCGTAGGCAAATTGAGCCGGTTATGATAATTCCTCAGAGGGCTAGGATAATAAATGGGTAAGCTAGTTCTTTTGATAAGGGGCCTAGTACAACTATTATACGTATTATTCCGTATCCCCCTAGTTTAAGTAAAACTGCTGCAAGTACTATTGATCCTGCTACTGGGGCTTCTACATGTGCTTTTGGTAGTCATAGATGGACGCCATATAAAGGTATTTTAACTAGGAATGCGACTAGGCAGCCTGCTCATCAAATTATGTGGCCTCATGAGTTGAGTTGCAGGGGTTGTGAATATTGGAGTACTAATATTGATAGGGTTCCTGTGGATTGTTGGAGGAGGAGTAAAGCAACTAAAAGTGGGAGGGACCCCGCTAAGGTATAGAATAGGAAGTAAGTTCCTGCGTTTAGGCGCTCGGTTTGATTTCCTCATCGGGTAATAATAATTAGGGTTGGGATGAGCGTGGCTTCAAACATAATATAAAATATAATGATTTCTGTAGCGCCAAATGCTATAATTAGAAAGGTTTGTAGTGAGGCAAGGAGTGTAATATATGAGCGTTGTCGGCTAATTGGTTCTGGGTTAATATGGTTTTGGCTGGCTAGAATTATTAATGGTAATAATCAGCATGTTAGTACTAATAGGGGGGTTGATAGTGGATCTGTGGCTACATATATATTGGAAAAGGTTCACCCGGTTTCTGATGTTGATTTAAATCATGATAGACTAATAAAGGCAATTAAGAGGCTGTGTGCTGTAGTAGTTGTTCATAGTCATTTGGGGGAGGTTAATCAGATTGTTGGAAATAGCATGATTGTGGGGATTAACACTTTTAGCATTGTAGAAGGTTGAGGTTTTGTAGGCGGTCAGTTCCGTGGGTGCGGGCTGTGGCAACTAGTAGTGCTAGGCCTGTGCTTGCTTCACAAGCGGAGAAAGCTAGAAGTAATATTGGGGCTGTGGAGAATCCTGTGGATTCAAATTGCAGAGCTCATAGGGCTAGTGCAATAAATAGGGATAATATTATTCCTTCTAAACACAAGAGTGCAGAAAGTAGGTGGGTACGGTGAAATGCTAGTCCTATTAATCCTAGAATAAATGCTGAGCTAAAGCTAAAATGTACGGGTGTCATAAGGGGGTCATGGAATTAAACCATGGTCTTCTGAGCCGAAATCAGAGGTCTTGTCTTGGACTAACTCCCTATTCTGCTCATTCTAGGCCACCTTGGGTTCATTCATAAATTAATCCTAGGGTTAATAGAATTAAGACTGTTGTAGCTCAAAAGAATGTTTGGGTGGGGTTGTGGAGTTGATCCCCTCAGGGCAGGGGGAGAAGGAGAGCAATTTCTAAGTCAAAGAGAAGGAAGAGGATTGCTACTAAGAAGAAGCGTAAGGAGAATGGTAGTCGAGCAGATCCTAAGGGGTCAAATCCACATTCGTAGGGAGATAATTTTTCTGCGTCTGGATTTATTTGTGGTAGTCAAAAAGATACAATTGCTAAAATTGTGGACAGAGCTATTGTGATAACTAGAATGGTTATGATTAAATTCATTATCTTTCCTTGGGGTTTAACCAAGACTGTGTGATTGGAAGTCACTTGTACTAACTTTAATACTAGAAAGATTATGAGCCTCATCAGTAGATAGATACGTAGAGGAATAGTCATACTACGTCAACAAAATGTCAATATCAGGCGGCGGCCTCGAAGCCAAAGTGATGTTCAGATGTAAAGTGGTATTGGATTTGTCGTAGGAGGCAGACTGCTAGGAAAGATGATCCAATGATAACGTGCAGTCCGTGGAATCCTGTGGCTACAAAGAATGTTGAGCCGTAAACTCCATCTGCGATTGTGAATGGTGCTTCGTAATATTCTATGGCTTGGAGGGCAGTAAAATAGAATCCTAGTAAAATGGTTAATGTTAGGGATTGGATTGCTTGTTTTCGTTCCCCTTCTATGATGCTATGGTGAGCTCATGTTACTGTTACTCCTGATGCTAGTAGAACGGCGGTGTTGAGAAGTGGAACTTCGAAGGGGTCTAATGGGATAATTCCGGTTGGGGGTCAGCATCCCCCGAGTTCTGGTGTTGGTGCTAGGCTCGAGTGGTAAAAGGCTCAGAAGAATCCGAGGAAAAAGAATACTTCAGAAGTAATAAAGAGGATTATTCCATATCGTAGTCCTTTTTGAACTGGGGGTGTATGATGACCTTGGAAGGTTCCTTCTCGGATAATATCTCGTCATCATTGATATATCGTGAGAAGTAGAAGAATTAACCCGAGAGTTATTAGTGTTGTTGAATGGAAGTGGAATCAGATTGCTAAGCCAGATGTTATTAGTAGAGCGGCAATAGCTCCGGTTAGAGGTCATGGGCTTGGGTCGACTATATGATAGGCATGTGCTTGGTGGGCCATTAAACGTTTTCTTGTAGATATAGGCTTAGAAGGAGTACAAATACATAGGCTTGAATTATTGCTACCGCTACTTCTAGTAATGTTAGTAAGAAGAGTACAGTGGCAGTTAAAATAGCTACTGTAGGTATTATTGGTAAGAGAACAAATACGGCTGTGGCAATGAGTTGAATTAGTAGGTGGCCTGCGGTTAAATTAGCTGTAAGTCGTACGCCTAGGGCTAATGGTCGAATAAATAAACTGATTGTTTCGATAATAATAAGTACTGGAATCAGGGGGATAGGTGTTCCTTCTGGTAACAGGTGTCCTAAAGCAACTGTTGGTTGATTTCGTATCCCAATAATTACTGTTGCAAGTCAAAGTGGTACAGCGAATCCTATATTTAGTGATAGTTGTGTGGTTGGTGTAAAGGTATATGGAAGTAGGCCTAATATATTAATAGTAATTAAGAAAATTATTAAAGAGGCTAGTAAAAGTGCTCATTTATGTCCTCCTACATTTAGGGGTAGTATGAGTTGATTTGTAAATCGATTAATAAATCATCCTTGGAGTGTAATGAGTCGGTTATTAATTCATCGGGATGATGGGGTTGGGTAGAGGACTCAGGGTAATGCAATTGCGACAGCAATTAGTGGGATTCCTAGGTAAGATGGGCTTGCAAATTGGTCGAAAAAGCTTGTTATCATGGTCAATCTCAGGATTCAGTTTTGTGTTTTTCAGCACTTACTGGGGTTGGCTCATTTGGTGAAGAATGATTTAAGATTTTAGTTGGGATAATGGTTAAGAAGATTAATCAGGAAAATACTAAAATTGCGAATCAAGGGCCGGGGTTTAATTGTGGCATTTCACTGGGGGTGGTCGGGAATCACCAATCTTTGGCTTAAAAGGCCAATGCTTTGTCCAATATTTAGCTTCCTAGCGAGGCGTCTTCTAGTATTAATGAGGATCAGTTTTCAAAATGTTCTAGTGGGATTGCTTCTACCACGATTGGCATAAAACTGTGGTTGGCGCCGCAGATTTCAGAGCATTGTCCGTAGAATAGGCCTGGGCGTGAGGCAATAAAGGCGGTTTGGTTTAATCGTCCTGGGACTGCGTCTATTTTTACACCTAGGGATGGGACGGCTCAAGAATGTAGTACATCTTCAGCGGATACTAAGACTCGGACTGGGGATTCTATTGGGACAACCATCCGATGATCAGTTTCTAGAAGTCGGAATTGTCCTGGGGTAAGGTCTTGAGTTGGGATTATATAAGAGTCAAAGCCTAGGTTTTCGTAGTCTGTATACTCGTAGCTTCAGTACCATTGGTGTCCTATTGCTTTAATTGTTAGGTGTGGGTCATTGATTTCGTCTATAAGATATAAAATGCGTAGGGAAGGTAGAGCAATTAAGACTAAAATGACGGCTGGTAAAATGGTTCATACGATTTCGATTTCTTGGGAATCTAGAATATATTTGTTAGTGAGCTTAGTTGAGACCATTGCAGTAATAATATATAATACTAAGGTGCTAATTAGGAGCACAATTATTAATGCGTGATCGTGAAAGTGTAGAAGTTCTTCTATAACGGGTGATGCCGCGTCTTGGAATCCTAGTTGTGTTGGATGTGCCATTAAGTTTAGGGTTTAAGACATGCAGGAATTTAACCTACGATTTTACCTTGACAAGGTGATGTAATTTACTTTACTAATGTCTTTAGAAGAAAGTGACAGAGTGGTTATGTGGCTGGCTTGAAACCAGTATATGGGGGTTCAATTCCTCCCTTTCTCGTTAGTTTGATTGAATTTGAACAAATGCTGGTTCCTCATATGTATGATAAGGAGGAGGGCAGCCGTGAAGTCATTCTACGTTTGTTATAGTTAGTTCTACAGATATTACTTCTCGTTTGGCGGCAAAGGCTTCTCATAAAATAAATAGGAACATAATTACTGCTACTAGAGAGATTAGGGATCCAATAGATGATACTGTATTTCAGAGTGCATAAGCATCTGGGTAGTCAGAATATCGTCGTGGTATCCCTGCTAAACCTAGGAAGTGTTGTGGAAAGAATGTGAGGTTGACTCCAATAAATATTACGGCAAAGTGAATTTTTGTTCAGGTGCTATGTAGGGTGTACCCTGTTAATAACGGGAATCAGTGTACGAAGGCTGCTATAATGGCGAATACAGCACCCATTGATAATACATAATGGAAGTGTGCTACTACGTAGTATGTGTCATGGAGCACAATATCAAGTGATGAATTAGATAGGACGATTCCTGTGAGTCCCCCTACTGTAAATAAGAAGATGAATCCAAGGGCTCATAGTATTGGAGTTTCTCATTTAATTGATCCTCCATGAAGTGTGGCTAATCAGCTAAATACTTTTACACCTGTTGGGATGGCAATAATTATTGTTGCAGATGTAAAGTATGCACGGGTATCTACGTCTATCCCGACGGTAAATATGTGGTGGGCTCATACAATAAAGCCTAGAAGGCCAATGGCTATTATGGCTCAAACTATTCCTATGTAGCCGAATGGTTCTTTTTTACCTGAATAGTAGGCTACAACATGGGAAATAATACCAAACCCTGGAAGGATAAGAATATAAACTTCTGGGTGGCCAAAGAATCAGAACAGGTGTTGATAGAGGATTGGGTCTCCTCCTCCTGCGGGGTCAAAGAATGTAGTATTAAGATTTCGATCTGTTAGAAGCATTGTAATACCAGCGGCTAAAACGGGTAATGATAAAAGAAGTAGTACGGCGGTTACAAGTACAGATCAAACGAATAAAGGTGTTTGATATTGGGAAATGGCTGGGGGCTTCATGTTAATGGTTGTAGTAATAAAATTGATGGCCCCTAGAATTGATGATACACCTGCTAAATGCAGTGAGAAAATTGTTAGGTCTACTGATGCCCCTGCATGGGCTAGATTACCTGCGAGGGGTGGGTATACTGTTCATCCTGTCCCAGCTCCAGCTTCAACACCAGAAGAGGCTAGGAGAAGCAGGAATGATGGGGGTAAGAGTCAGAAGCTTATGTTATTTATTCGTGGGAATGCCATGTCCGGGGCTCCGATTATTAGTGGTACGAGTCAATTTCCAAACCCTCCAATAAGGATAGGCATTACTATAAAGAAAATTATTACAAAGGCGTGAGCAGTAACAATAACATTATAGATTTGATCGTCGCCTAGAAGCGACCCGGGTTGACTTAGTTCAGCTCGGATGAGGAGGCTTAAGGCGGTTCCTACTATTCCGGCTCAGGCACCAAATACGAGATAAAGGGTACCAATGTCTTTGTGGTTGGTAGAGAAGAATCAGCGCGTGATTGCCACAGGTAGGGTGGCCGAGTGTTTAGGCGGTGGGTTGTAGCCCCGAAGACAGAGGTTTAAGCCCTCTCCCTACCACAAGCCCCGTGGTGAAGAACACATTGGATTGCAAATCCGAAGACGCAGATGATAATCTGCCGGGGCTTTCCCCGCCTTGTTGGGCTAAACGGCGGGGAAAGTAGGTGGATGCTCGCTGGCTTGAGCGTTTAGCTGTTAACTAAGAGTTTGTAGGATCGAGGCCTTCCCACCTAGTAAGGCCTTAGTTTAATAAAAATGTCTGATTTGCAATTAGGAGATGCAAGTTAATTTCTTGTAGGTCTTAGCCAGGGACTAGAAGATTTTCACTTCTACTTAGAGCTTTGAAGGCTTTTGGTCTAATATTATCCTAAGTCCCTAGGTGGTTAGTATTATAATGGTTGGAGTTATGGGTAGTAGTCCTAGGGCAGCTATGGTAAATAAGGCTAGGGGTAGGGGGGCTTGGGTTGTCTGAGTCCGTCAGGGGGTAATTGAGTTGATTGTATTAGGGGAAATAGTTAGTGTTATTGCGTAGCATAATCGTAGGTAAAAATATAGGCTAATTAGGGCGGCTAGGGCTATAATTGTGGCAATAAGGGGGAGATCTTGTTTTGTTAATTCTTGTAGAATTAATCATTTTGGTAAGAAGCCTGTGAGTGGGGGGAGGCCTCCTAGTGAAAGTAATACTAGGGCAGTGGTTGCTGTTAGGGTTGGGGCTTTTGATCAGGTTGTTGCAAGTATATTAATTTTAGTGGTGGATGATACTTTAAGGGTGAGGAATGCTGCGGATGTTATGATGATGTATGTTCCTAGTGCGAGTAGGGTCAGTTGAGGGGCGTATTGGATAACAATAATTATTCAGCCTATGTGTGCAATTGAGGAATATGCTAGGATTTTTCGTAATTGGGTTTGGTTTAGTCCTCCTCATCCTCCTACTAGTGTGGACATAACTCCTAAAAGGGTTAATAATAAAGGGTCGATGGTTTGGGCTGTTTGAATAATTAGTGCGAAGGGAGCAAGTTTTTGTCAGGTAGACAGGATTAGTCCTGTTAGAAGGTCTAGCCCTTGTAGGACTTCTGGTATTCAGAAGTGTATTGGTGCGAGTCCAATTTTAAGCGCTAGAGCAGTTATAAATATTGTGCTGGCGATGGGGTTTGATAGGTCGTTGATACTTCATTCTCCTGTTATTCAGGCATTTGTTGTGCTTGCGAAGAGGATTATTGCTGCTGCGGTGGCTTGGGTTAAAAAGTATTTTGTGGTTGCTTCTACTGCGCGGGGGTGGTGATGTTGTGCTATTAGTGGAGTAATTGCTAGAGTATTAATTTCTAGGCCTATTCAGGCTAGTAATCAGTGAGAGCTGGCAAAGGTTAAGGTAGTTCCTAGTCCTAGGCTGGATAGTAGAATTGCAAGTACGTATGGGTTCATTGGCGGAGGAGGGACTTTAACCGTCATGTCCGGGGTATGGGCCCGAAAGCTTTATTAGCTGACCCCGCCTTAGAAAGTGGTGTAGAGGAAGCACCAAGAGTTTTGATCTCTTGAGTATGGGTTCAATTCCCTTCTTTCTAGGAACTGAGGGGATTTTAACCCCTATAAATCACTCTATCAAAGTGGTCCTTGGGCATTCAGGCACAGTTCCTTGGTTATAGTTGTGGAGGGAGCCCTGCTAGTGCAATAGGCAGAGCGGTGTGTCATAGGACAAAGGCGAGTGTTAAGGGAAGGAAATTTTTTCAGACTAGGTGTATTAACTGATCATATCGGAATCGTGGGTACGAGGCTCGTACTCATAGAAATAAAATTGATAATAGTGCGGCTTTAATTATGAGATTAATTGTTGTGAGTTCGGGAATGTTTGGAATGTGTGAGGCTCCTAGGAATAGTACAGCTGATAGTGTGTTTATTAATAGAATATTAGCATATTCGGCTAGGAATAATAGGGCGAAGGGTCCCCCTGCATATTCTACGTTAAAACCAGAGACTAGTTCTGATTCTCCTTCTGTTAGGTCAAATGGTGCTCGGTTTGTTTCGGCTAGTGTTGAAATATATCATATTGCGGCGAGAGGTCAGGCGGGGATGAGTAGTCAGATGCTTTCCTGGGTAATATTAAATGTTTGTAGAGTATATCCTCCTGAAAAGATAATTACTGAAAGGAGGATAAGTCCTAGACTTACTTCATATGAAATTGTTTGGGCTACAGCCCGTAGGGCTCCAATTAATGCATATTTTGAATTTGATGCTCAACCTGACCCTAAGATTGAATATACTGCAAGGCTTGATAGGGCTAGAATAAATAGGATTCCTAAATTAAGGTCGGTTACTGGGTGGGGCATGGGTATTGGTGCTCATAGGGTTATGGCTAGGGTAAGTGCTAATATTGGAGTGGCTAAGAACAGGAATGGAGATGATGTGGAGGGGCGGACTGGTTCTTTAATAAATAGTTTTACTCCGTCGGCGATAGGTTGTAATAATCCGTAAGGTCCTACTACGTTTGGTCCTTTTCGTAGTTGTATATATCCTAATACTTTTCGTTCAATTAGTGTTAAGAAGGCTACTGCTAGGAGAACAGGTACAATGTAGGCTAGGGGGTTGATTAGATGTGTTATTAGGATGTTTAGCATGAACTGGGGAGAGGATTTGAACCTCTGGCTAAAAGGGCTTAGGCCTTTCGCAATTTACCATGCTCTGCCACCCCAGTATGTCCTTATTTTGGTCAGCTGGGATTTCGGCTCTCCCTTTGCTTTATTTATTTGTTTTCATAAATTAGGGGTGGGGCGTGCTTTAAGTATGGGCCCTTCTTTTCCGATCCTTTCGTACTAGGAAAAGTAGCGTTACAGATAGAAACTGACCTGGATTGCTCCGGTCTGAACTCAGATCACGTAGGACTTTAATCGTTGAACAAACGAACCCTTAATAGCGGCTGCACCATTAGGATGTCCTGATCCAACATCGAGGTCGTAAACCCCCTCGTCGATATGGACTCTGGGAGAGGATTGCGCTGTTATCCCTAGGGTAACTTGGTTCGTTGATCGGCCTTGGTGGCCGGATCATGTTTGGTCAGATGTTCTGTGGCTTAGAGATGTCCCTCTTGGTTTTAGGAGATTTGCCCCAGTCCACTTGGAGGCTTGTTTTTCCTCCGTGGTCGCCCCAACCGAAGGTAAAATTTCATGTTCCACAAGGTTTTTGCTTTTTATTAAGTTGCTTGACGTGGTTGAGTTTTGTACCTTAAGCTCCAAAGGGTCTTCTCGTCTTGTATTATTATGTCCGCTTCTGCACGGGCAGATCAATTTCACTGACTTGAAAGGGGAGACAGCTAAGCCCTCGTTTAGCCATTCATACAGGTCTCTATTTAAAAGCCAAGTGATTGCGCTACCTTTGCACGGTCAAAATACCGCGGCCGTTGAACTTGTAGTCACTGGGCAGGCTGGACCTCCTATACATGGTTGTGTTGCAGGAGGCGATGTTTTTGGTAAACAGGCGAGGCTTGTGTTTGCCGAGTTCCTTCCTTTTCTTTTAGTCTTTCCTTTAATAGCACTCCAGTGTGGGAATAACGATTGTAAGTGTGGGTTTTTCTTGTTCTTTTTATGGTTCACATTGCTCTCTTGGGTTGAGTTCGTTAATTGCCAATGGTTGGTCCGGTTTGGCTTACACTTGTGCTGGGAGAAGGGCGAGCCTTCTTGTTACTCATTTTAGCATAATTTCTTCCATGGGGGCATGGATTAGCCTAATAGTATTTAGGGGAATAAGATTTTTTATCAGAATAATAAACTTCTTTCTGTCTGAGCTTTAACGCTTTCTGTTTAGGTGGCTGCTCTTAGGCCCACTAGAACAGTATATTTTATATATTATGATCTTTATCCTCCTGGATAAGGTTGTATCCTTTGTTAAAGGGGCTGTACCCCCTTCAACTAACTCTCGTATTTTTCTCTTAATATCTTGGTTAGTGCTTGTTTGATTTGAGGTATACGAGGCTGAACTTCTATTCATTTCTTAGGCAACCAGCTATCACCAGGTTCGGTAGGTCTGTCACTTCTACCCGGAGCTCTTCCCACTCTTTTGCCACAGAGACGGGTTGGCCCTTAATAGGCTGTCTCGGGGTAGCTCACCTGGTTTCGGGGTTTCAAACTAAAGGTCTCTTTGCTTGTGTTTACTGGCTAAATCATGATGCAAAAGGTACAAGGTTTAATCTTTGCTTTTTAATACTTATATGGGTTATTTCATTTCTCTTTCAGCTTTCCCTTGCGGTACTATTTCTATTGCTTTGGTTGAACCTTTTCTGTCTCCCATACTCAGGTAAAAGAATGGTTTAGTTTTTGGTATTGGGTTTATTCTATTTTATTTATATTGTTTGGTTATGTTGGTGGATAAGCTAGCTGTTTGGTTCAGGGTGATCCAATTTGCATGGATGTTTTCTCGGTGTAAGTGAGGTGCTTAACTAACTCAGCCACACCCTGGGTTTGATCCAAGTGCACCTTCCGGTACACTTACCGTGTTACGACTTGCCTCCCCTTGTCAGTGCTAGTTTATTAAGTATATATGGTGCGTTTTGACAGGGGAGAGTGACGGGCGGTGTGTACGCGTCTCAGAGCCGGGTTCAAAGGGACACTCTATTTCCTTTTTACTACTAAATCCTCCTTCAAGCATTGTTTCATGTTGCATGTTCGTAATATTCTGTTGTAGAAAATGTAGCCCATTTCTTTCCATTTCATACGCTACACCTCGACCTGACGTTCTGGGTTGTGCCCATTTTGCTTACTTTTATTACCTTCACAGGGTAAGCTGACGACGGCGGTATATAGGCTGGGGTGGCTAGAAGTGGTGAGGTTTAACGGGGATTATCGGTTCTAGAACAGGCTCCTCTAGGGGGATCTGAGACACCGTCAGGTCCTTTGGGTTTTAAGCTAATGCTCGTAGTACCCTGGCGGACATCTAATTGTAGTTGGATGTCTAAGTTTATGGCTGAGCATAGTGGGGTATCTAATCCCAGTTTGTTTCTCAGCTTTCGTGGGGTCAGGTAATATGTTAAAGCTACTTTCGTGTTAGGACTTCGGACACCTAGAAGCGTATGACGGCCAAAGGGCCATTTGGCTTTATTTTGTTTGTCCTTAACCACCCTTTACGCCGTCATATTATCAACTAGGGCCTCTCGTCTAACCGCGGTGGCTGGCACGAGTTTTACCGGCCCTCTTAACCCTAACTGAGTCAAGTTTTCACTTATGGCTTAATGTTTATCACTGCTGAATTCCCTTGGGGGTGTGGCTAGGCCAGGCGTCTTGGGCTAAATTTTGTGCCTGATGCCCGCTCCTCGTCCCCGGGAGGGGGATTGAGGGCATACTCACTGGGTTGCGGAGACTTGCATGTGTAAGTTGAGTTAGAGTTGATGATAAGGTCGGGACCATGCCTTTGTGCATGCGGAGTTTTTTAGGACCCATCTTAGCATCTTCAGTGCTATGCTTTGTATTAAGCTACGCTAGC